AAAACAATAATTTTTTAAGTTTAAGGAAGTCGTTTTTCTTTGGTGATATGGAATATTTGAACGAAAAAGGAAGTGTATTAAAAAAGACTTATTTTCTCTCATTTCAAAATTTTTACAAATATCAATTAATTCAGCGTTTGGATTATTGGAGTTATCGTGTCATTAGTTTAGGATTTACCTTTTTAACCATAGGCATTCTTTCTGGAGCAGTATGGGCTAATGAAGCATGGGGTTCGTATTGGAATTGGGACCCTAAGGAAACTTGGGCATTTATTACTTGGACCATATTTGCAATTTATTTACATACTAGAAAAAATTCAAAATTGCAAGATCAAGGTACAAATTCGGCATTTGTAGCTTCTATAGGATTTCTCCTAATTTGGATATGCTATTTTGGGATCAATATATTAGGAATCGGGTTCCATAGTTATGGTTCATTCCAATTACTATCTAATTGAATAAAATAAACTACATAAAGAATACATAAAAAAATCGTCTGATACACAATGAAATTTTGTGCAAGTTTTTGAGAACCTTTTAAATAGAGGAATTATTCAAATGGTTCTCAAAAACTAAAAACTTTAGATGTATCTCATTAAAATTTTAATTCACCCTTCTTTTTTTTTTCATTGTAACAACGAAGAATCGTTAAAATATGAAAGTCAAAGAATTCTAAGACTTTCTTTTCAATTAATGAAATTCATTTCATTTAATATGAAATATAAAAAACAATTAGTATCTATAAAAATAATTAGATAATAGAACTTGTACCTTGTCAACCGATAACGGGAGAACGAAATCAGGATAAATACCAATTCCTATTACAGGTAGAAAGATACAGATCGAAACAAATAGTTCTCGTGGTCCAGAATCAAAAAAATTCGAATTTGGAATATTGAATAGCTTGTATCCATAGAAAATCTGACGTAACATAGATAATAAAAAAATAGGAGTTAATATCATTCCAATTGCCATTACAAAAGTAATCAAAATTTTTGGCATTGGGATAGATATCCCCCCCATCTCTTCGAGATAAACAAAACATATTCTATCACAACTTGTTCCTGCTAAGAAAAAAAGTGCAGCACCAATCAATCCATGAGAAAGTATTTGTAAAATGGCTCCATTAAGTCCCATGCCAGTTATAGAACCAATTCCTATAATTATGAAACCCATGTGAGATACGGAAGAATAAGCAACACGCTTTTTTAAATTGCGTTGACCAAGAGAGGTTGAAGCTGCATAAATGATTTGTATTGTTCCTACTATCACCAACCAGGGAGATAATCTAGAATGAGCGTGAGCTAATAATTCCATATTGATCCGAATCAATCCATATGCTCCCATCTTTAATAAGATTCCAGCTAAAAGCATACATGTACTGTAATGTGCTTCTCCGTGGGTATCTGGTAACCATGTATGTAGGGGTATCATCGGCGATTTGACAGCATAAGCAATAAGAAAACCAAAATATAGTATTATTTATAATGCTGCAGGATACGATTTATTAGCTCATTTTTCTAAATCTAATGTTGGTTCATTGGAACCATATAAACCTATACCTAGAACTCCTATTAAGAGAAAAATGGAACCTCCGGCAGTGCAAAAAATCAACTTTGTAGCCGAGTACAGGCGTTTTTTTCCTCCCCACATGGATAAAAGTAAATAAACAGGAATTAATTCTAATTCCCACATGATGAAAAAAAGTAAAAGGTCTCGAGAAGAAAATGATCCTATTTGGCCACTATACATTGCTAACATCAAGAAATAGAAAAATCGCGGATTTAGAGTAACTGGCCAAGCTGCTAAAGTAGCTAAATTAGTGATAAATCCTGTCAGTAAAATGGGTCCTATGGAAAGTCCATCGATTCCCAGTCTCCAGTGAAAATCAAAAAGATTGATCCATTTCAAATCCTCCTTCAATTGGGTTAATGGATCGTCCAATTTGAAATGATAACAAAATACATAGCTCATTAGAAGGAGCTCTAGTATACATATACATATAGTGTACCACCTATACACCTGATTTCCCCTATGAGGGAAAAAGACAATTGAAGAACCCGCGAATATGGGCAAAACAAGAAGTATTGTTAACCAAGGAAAATAACTCGTGATAAAGACAAGATAAAATTAGACCAGAAAAGCCCGTGCTCGGGAGAAGAATAATATATTTTCTTTTCTCGAGCACGGGCTTTTGTCAGTAAAGAGGAATCAACTGATTCAAGTGGAGTTTTTTGTCAAATATCAATAGGAAAGACCCATGCTGCGAGTTGTTTCATGCCATAAATAAACACGGACACTCAAAAAATCCGTTGGACAAGCGGATTCACATCTTTTACAACCTACACAATCCTCGGTTCTTGGGGCAGAAGCAATTTGCTTAGCTTTACATCCGTCCCAAGGTATCATTTCCAATACATCCGTGGGACAAGCTCGAACACATTGGGTACATCCTATACATGTATCATAAATCTTTACTGAATGTGACATTGGGTCTATAAATTCCAATTTTGAACACAAAAGATTTTCAATCTGGTAAAATAAGAAAATGAAATAAATCATATATTTTTATTGTAGACACCAGACGAATCAATGATTTATAAAAATCTTAAGAATTAATCTATTTTTTAATCTGTTTATGATAAAGGGCCAAGATACTTTGATTTCCATTTCAATAACCATTAAATATGAGAATATGAGTTTACAAATTCAATTCATGTTAATTTTACTTAATTTTACTATATATCTATATAGATATAGAAATCTAATATTTTATAAATAGAATAGAATATAGAAATCTAATTCAGGATATGATAATATATTATATATCAAATCAATACATTTGTTATTAGGTTAGTGATAGAATAGGTTAGTAACTCTAAATCATAAATCTATATGAAAAAATATAAGAAAATAAATAAGAAAATAATATGAATAGAATTCAATAGAATATTTTTAGAATATTTTAAAAGTCTTATGTTTTTCTTTATATGGGAAAATAGAAGAATTATGACTAATTATTCAGCAAATTCGATTGATTGATACGAGTTGATTTTCTGTTACGATGGATCGACGAAACAATAGCTAGCCCAATAGCTGCTTCAGCAGCTGCAATGGCTATAACAAAGATTGCAAAAATTTCTCCTTTTAATTGTCGACTATCAAATATATCGGAAAATGTGACGAGATTTATATTCACCGAATTCAGTATAAGCTCAAGACACATAAGTGCTCTAACCATGCTTCGGCTTGTGATCAGTCCATAGATACCGATAGAAAATAAATAAACACTTAGACAAAGTACATGTTCTAACATCATTGATAAATTCCTCATCTATCTCAATTCATTTCAATATGAGAACAAAAATTAAACCGATTCAGTTGACTAGAATAGAAGAATTACAGAACAAAAGAAGATATTCACAGTAGATTAAGATTCAATCCATTTTCATTCTTGAAATTTCAAGAATGAAGTTCTTATTAGACTAGATTATTGATATTAGATTATTGACGAGCCATAGTAATTGCACCTATCAAAGAAACTAAAAGAATTATAGAAATGAGTTCAAAAGGAAGATAAAAATCTGTGGATAAATGAATCCCAATTTGTTGAACGTTACTTATTAAGTCCTTTTCTATAATCTGATTTGATCTTGTAGTCCGAAAAATTCCGTACCATGACGTATTTGGGATAGTAGTCATTAATGAAAAAAAATACTTGTACAAACCAATGAAGTGATTCTATCTCCAATGGTCCACAAATAGGAATCATTGGAATATTCTGAATCGTTCATGAACATCACAGCAAATATGATTAATACATTTATGGCTCCCACATAAATAAGGAACTGCGCGGCAGCTACAAAATAGGAATTCAATGAAATATAGAATAAGGATATACAAACATACAAACGAGAACCAATCCCAATGAAAAGGCAGAATCAATGGGATTGGTAAGTAATACTACTCCCAGACCTCCTAATATAATACCAGACCTCCTAATATAATAACTGATCCCAGAAATACTACAAGAATATCATGTATTGGTCCAGGTAAATCCATTCTGAAATAAAAGATAAATAAATAAGTCAAAATATTTCATGACCTTACTAAGGATTCAGTAAAGGAACTATTTTTTTATATGAGACCTTTCTAATTGAATGAAAAAGAATGAAAAAAAATGGATATCATTAGATAGATAAAATAAAATTCTTTGGCTAATCCTACTTTATTCTAATTTATTCTAAACCAAAGCTTAGTAATTGGTAATCGTTCTTGAACCAAGGAAGGGGTTTTTATTTTTTCATTTGATTTGTTGAATCCATAACTGTTTGAATTGTATAATCTCCAATTATTGAAACTGGTAACCGACCTAAAGAAATTTGATTATAATTCAATTCGTGACGATCATAAGTGGAAAGTTCATATTCTTCAGTCATTGATAAACAGTTTGTTGGACAATACTCGACACAGTTACCGCAAAATATACAGACACCAAAATCAATACTATAATGAAGCAGTTGTTTTTTCTTAATATCTTTTTCCAATTTCCAATCAACAATAGGAAGGTCTATTGGACATACGCGGACACATACTTCACAAGCAATACATTTATCAAATTCAAAGTGGATTCGACCACGAAAACGCTCTGATGTGATTGATTTTTCATAAGGATATTGAATAGTTACAGGTAAACGATTTGTATGGGATAAGGTAATTATGAAACTTTGTCCAATGTACCTTGCGGCTCGTATTGTTTGTTTGCCATAATTCATGAACCCAGTAATCATAGGTAACATATTTTAGATATCCATCAATAAGATTGATGTTTATGTTTCTTGGGTGAGATAAGTTAGAAATATAGAATATTCATTATTGTTTTCTCTTAATTTCTTATTTTTATTTCTACTTTTTTTATTTCTACTTTATAGTGAAACAAGTTGAAAAGAAGTTGTCAATAATAGATTACCTAGAGAAATAGGTAAAAGAAATTTCCATCCAAGATTTAATAATTGATCCATTCTCATCCTAGGTAAAGTCCATCTTGTTGTGATAGGAATGAACAGAAACAAATAAGCTTTAGCTAATGTAATAAAGATACTAATTGCTATTACAAAGACTCTAAACATTTTATTTATTCCAAAAAGTTCAGTAAGAGATATGTACGGAATAGAAAAATTCCACCCACCTAAATAAAGAACTGTTACAAATAATGAAGAAACTAATAGATTTAGGTAAGAAGCAAGATAAAAGAATCCGTATTTTATACCTGAATATTCGGTTTGATAACCTGCTACTAATTCCTCCTCTGCTTCTGGTAAATCAAAAGGTAATCTTTCACATTCTGCTAGAGAAGATATTAGAAAAACTAGAAATCCTATGGGCTGACGCCACAGATTCCATCCCCCAAAACCATATTTGGACTGTGCCTCAATTATATCAACTGTACTTGAACTGTTAGATAATTCTAGTCGATGATAACATCACTGCTCCCATCGTATTCCAAAACCGTACATGAAACCTAAGCTTCATAAGGCTCCTTTATGGCCACAAAGAAATGTAAGGTAAGGACTAGTTTAGTATTCTTGCTCTCCTTGGACCCTAGGTAAATACAATGTAAAGATAAACTGGATGTTGGAGAGTCCTCAATTCGACCAATAAAATTCTGTCTGCTAGAATAAGAAAAAGCACTTCCGAATGGATCTCATCCCTTATAATAAGAATATTCTAATGAATAGAATCAAAAATTCTTTTTGTTCAGCAATAACTTAAGCCTTCAATAAAATACTGGTTATATTCATAAATAGAAAGATTTAGACATTAGTTAATGAATCATGATAAGAATTTCCATATGCATATGTATCAAGAAAGAAAGATTTTCTTATTATTCCCGTTTTATTCTTTTTTCTTTTTTTATTATATTATCATATTGCATTCTATTTGTCTTGTTCCTTTTCTTCTTTCTCAAAACTAAAAAAAGAAAAGAAAATACTAATAACTGAACTAAGAAAAAAAGAATTAAAAAATCAAAAGGAACAAGGATAATAATAAGAAACTCAAAGAAGAAATTCAAATTTAATTAACGAGTTTTTGGTTCCCGAATATCTAACTGATCTATTAATTTCTTATAACGCATTTTATTTTTCTTTGACAAATAAGTCAATAATCGTTGACGTTTTCCCAGAATTATTCGTAGACCCCTTTGCGATAAAAAATCTCTTTTGTGCAATTGTAAATGTGAAGTAAGTCTCCGTATCTTATTGGTGAAATGGGATACTTGAAATTCAACAGACCCACTATTTTCTTCTTTTTCTTCTTGTGTAATAACTGAGATCAATGATTTTTTGACCATAAATTAAAGTTTCTATTTTTCTTTTCTTTGAATTTTACCGATCGGGAAAAATAATAATATTTCTTAGGCCAGTTATTTTTATCTAGTATACATCAAAATTGTATTTTATTCCTATACTACTTTGTTTTTTATTTATGTGGTTTATGTTTTTTATATTTGATCCAAATATACAAAACATATATGTATTCAGGAACTAGAACAATTGATTTTTACTTAAAAGGATTCCGCTCTTCCTAGTGAAAATTAATACACTATGAAATTAGCATCATGTATTAGAATATTACACAGTGTATATGTTTCGGCTTTTATCTACCTAATAAATTATACCTAATAAATTAATCCACTATAAATCTTTTTCATTTTTCATTGGGATTGAATTCATTCTGAATTGTGAATACATATGTATTCTTGACATACTAAAACGACTGCCATTATTGGTATCAAACCAATAGCGATTCATACAAGCTACATCTTCTAATCGATAATTGGGCCAAAGAAACAATTTGAATTTAATGAGATTTTTTCTATCTGTATTAATATGTTTGTTCTCATTGAAAAATTTCCCACATTTTCTTATTTTGTTTTCGTTGCAAAATCTTGGACTTCTATCCACAACATTAAAATTTGGCAAATTGAAACAAATTCGAATTCGAAATTCTCTACGACGTCTGGGAGATAGAATATTTTCAGGAATAAGTAAATCATAATGATTTTTGTCTCCACTCAAAAATATGTTGCTGTGTCGTGCAATGGATTTTTCAACCTCCTTTTTATCAATATATCTTTTTTTTGTGTATTTTGGATTTGTTTGGTGTTTCTTATTATCAACCAATGAAATATCCATAGTTTGATATATAATAGATTTTCCGTTCCTTCGTATAGATAGACAAATTGGTTCAATAATAAATATTCCCTTTCTTATCAATTCTGCAAGAACTAGGTCCTTTTGAATCAGCATTTCATCTAGATTTATTTCACCTCTTTGAATCGAAGATATAGCGATATCCTTTGGATTTATCAGTCTAAGTAGGAGACAATATACCCTGATATTTTTCATTATTTTATTATTCAAGGGATCAGCCCATCTTAGTTGAAAAAGGAAATATTTTTTCAAAAAAAAATCCAGTTCCGTTTCATTCTTGCTCTTATATTGTTTTATATCCTTTTTTAGTTTGAATCTTGCGTAATCTTCTTCAACCTTGGAATTTCCTAATTCAAGATCTTTTTTTTTTTTATATGATTTCTTTGGATTTACGTTAATGTTTTTACTTGTTTCATTTATAGAAAAATGAAAAAGGAGTGATTTGATTGGGATGATCCAAGGTTGAATCTTATATACATCAAAAAGTAGCACAAATTCTGGGAAGAACCAAGTTTCTAGATTGGATATAGTATCATGATTTGATGCCGTATGATAGAACCTTTTTTGATTGCATGGGAATGAAAAAAAAAGATCTTTTTTTTTCATTTTTTTTAAATTATTAATTTCAGTCTTAGTATTTTTATGAATCTTGATGCCAATATGTGCATTGGCCCAGATCTCAATATTCTTTCTAAAACAAAGATGAAGAATTCTACAATCAAAATATTTTCTATCCAAACTATTTCTATTTCTATCAATAAGATATCCTTTTTCTAGATAATCATTACTCGGTATACTTACTAATACATAAAATAATTCAGGTTTCAATGTATTGAAATGATATGGAATTTCTTGGTCCCCGTTTCTTTCTAATGTTGATTCAGAAGTGTATAAATTAGGGAGGCTTATGTAATTATAAGATAAAAGATCATATCTGTAATGTTTTTTCCATTTGTTTTTTTGACTCATAAATGAATTTACTGCATAGTCATTTTTTTTCATGGAATAAATGAATTGATATTTTTTATATAAATCCAATTGGTTTGATTCCTTGTTTTTAATCATACAATGTTTATTTATTCTATTTCGGTATTCTTTAGGTACTAATCGAGACCTTTTTTTTTGAGATAAATCGTATTGATAAGAAACTTTTAACCAATTTTTCCATTCGTTCATTACATATGTATGAATTTTTTTATGTCTTGATTTAGAATTAAATATTCCGTGGATCATAAAATAGTTTTTTAAATTATCCTTAAAAAAAGGATAGCTCCCTTGATATTGAAGTACAGGTCTCAATTGAGACTTATTAAGTAATTGATTTTGTGATATTTTGTAAAAAACATATGCTTGGGACAGGGAAGATAAGTTCCAATAAGTATTGGAATTTTGATTGCTATTCTTAGTATTATCAGTATTTGAAAACAATTCTTTTATAGTCAAAATAAAATTCATTGTATTTTGATTTGTTTCATCAATTCCTTCTTGTTCTTTATTTATTTCATTGTTGTAAATGGGTTTATTAAAGATCTTTTTTGTTGATTCAAAGAAAAGTTGTGTATTTATCTTAGAAATGGTAATGGTACATAGCAAAATATCTATGTAGATTTTTTCAATGAATGATTTAATAAAGTAGTGTGATTTACGCATTAATCGGATATTCTTCTTTTTTAATGTTTTCCAAAAATGTTTCTGTGATCCCGATCTTTTATTATCATAAATTATAACTATTTCTTTTTTTTTCTTGTCTTTTGCGGTTCGTTCAATTTGATTCTTGATTTTGATTGTTTTATCAGAAAGATCTTTAATTCTTCTTTCTATTAGTGAATAATTTAACCAATCCATTGTTCGATTTATAACGAACGATTCTCGAAGAATCTTATTATTTCTTTTGAAATCTTTTTTTTTTTCATTCGGTTCATATACTTTTTTTATCCTCAATTCAAATAAGAAATTTGGATTTACTTTCTCCAGTTTTTTCATTATTAGGTTGATAACTCGAACTCTTTTTATGACTCCTTTTGTTTTTTCTTTTATAACTTTTAAAAAGGATTTTATTTTTTTATTGAAAAATTTTAGAACTTGTAAAAATCTTTTTTTTGCTTTTTTTTTTATTTTTTGGAGTTCTTTATAAATAGGTTCAAAAAAAAAAGGTCGTTTCCGGGGAAAACCAAAGGGAAGTTCCGCTTCCATTCCCCAGACTGTTAAAAAACAAAAATTTGTTTTTTTCTCTTTTTTTTTCATTATATTTATATGAGGAGATCGTGCCTTAGATTTTCTCCAAGGTTTTAGACAGAAAGGATATAGAATCTTTATCTGAATACCATTTATTAACCAATCTTGGGGAAATTCTGTTTCTGATAATTGAACACCATTATAGGTACATTTAATATGCATTTCTCTATTCCATTCCTTAAAATCCTCGTCCCACTCGGGAATTTGGAATAATAACATACGGAAAATATTTTTGGCTATTATTAATGAAGGCAATATAATGTATTTTCTAAGAAAAGATTGGGTTACTAACATCAAACCTCTTATTACTTGAGTAAATATAAAGGTATCCCAAGCTTCTGATATTTCTATCTGTTCATTTTTATAGTTTTTTTCCTCTTTATCCTTTTCTTCTTTTGTATCTTCATTTTCAAAATAGGAAATTGTGAATTCTGATTCTTGTTTTCTGTCCATCCGATTCCTAAAAATTAGATTCTTTATATCGTTTATATCGAAAGAGGAAAAAAAAGAAGTTTTGTCTAGACGATCCAAAAAAAGCGGGGAATGTACAT